TCTAACTAAAAATAAGATTGAATTCGGAGGTCTTTTTCGTTTTTTTTTTTTTTCTTAATGATTTAGAAGGAAATAAGTATTCAAGTGTAGGAGAATGGATAGGTATTTTTATCTCAAGATTTCGAATATCTTAATCTTACTTTTTTGTTGTACTTCACTAGGTTTAAGTAAGGTATATGAAGAAAAAGCTTATTTTCTATTTTACATTGTTTTGACATTGAAACTTACCAAAGGGATTCGTTTTTCAAAAAACTTTAGCTTGTCTCCTAGATCTATGTGAATAACTCTTTGGAGTTTTTCACCGGACTCATATCTTAAATTCATTAAGGTTAGGTATACCAACTAAAAGGAGTATCACTAACTTACCCCCTTGATTGGGGTCGACGGGGAAATTCATATGGAGTTTCTCTCCGAAGATGAAGATTCGATGATTTGTTTATCAATGATTGGGTAGGGATCCATTACACCCTTTGAAATACGTTTTTACTTCCATTTTGTTTTCTATTTAAAACGATTCCTGTGAGTGAGTTTTTAGGAAGAATTTTCTTTAGATGAACTAGCCGGTCAGTTCCAAATAAAGAATGAAGAAATCCAAACTATACAATTTTTTATTTCAAATCTGCATTTTATTTTCTATTTATAGGGTTATAGGGCTATACGGACTCGAACCGTAGACCTTCTCGGTAAAACAGATCAAACTAACTGATTATTATCAAAATGATCTGAACTGTTTTAAAAACCCAACATGCATTTTATTTTGCATTGGGCTCTTTCATTAACTGATAGAAATATCAGCTAATCCACCATATTCTTTCTTAATAGAAAAATAAGATAAGGAGATGGCTCCATGTGCTCTGATTCATTATTTGGAATTCTGCTCCAGGAGCACTACCAAAGTGTTTCAAGGGTGGAGTTATCTTGACGTAGGTCTGCCTATGGCCTAGATCGTTTTAAGTTAAATAAAGTCTCTATCGTTCATTTTAAAATGAAAATAAAATATGAAACCTCATACACCTTAAAGTTCATACTACGAAAAGAGATTTTTTGAGGACCTTATACTCGTTATGCCTAGCATTGAATGCACTGGTATTCACCTTATCAATACCTCAAATCAATGATGGAGTCTGTTTGGCATCTAAAAAAGAGCACCAAAATCGGACCGACCCATTTGTCAGGCTATTGTTCCCTCAAAGTTATGGAGTAAGACATCGATTTCACAATAAAATCAATTTATTTCAGTGTATGATGGACTCCCCCGAAAAAAAACATTGGCGCGTGTGTAAACGAGGTGCTCTACCAACTGAGCTATAGCCCTTAGTGCTTGTGATGCGTATTTTATCATGTATATAATTTCTTGTCAAGATGAATATTCTATGATCCAACATCCATAATTTTATTGCGGAGTGTTTTAGATTATTATTGCTTATAAGGAATATGGTATTTATAATCCATATAATCCATCGATGGGATGGGTTCCATTTGGTTGCCTTTGGGATGATAAATTACCTACTTAACTCAGTGGTTAGAGTATTGCTTTCATACGGCGGGAGTCATTGGTTCAAATCCAATAGTAGGTAGAACTTATTAGATACCGCAGTCAATGGTATCTAATAAGTTTTTTGCCCCACCTTCTTTTTATTCATTTTGTATTCTTATTGATTTCTTATTTCATTTTTTAAACGCAATGAGTTGTATCAAAATTGGACTCCAATCAAGCAAGATCCAATCCAAATAAGGTTTCGAAAGATAACTTCTTTTGATTATTCGAACGTACCAACTGCTTATGAAATCACATTGATAGCCTCTACTCTTGTCCTAGCCCGTCGGAGAGCTAGATTTGCCTCAATTATTTGTCTCTTTCCTTCAGCTTTTCTCAAATTAGCTTCTGCTATTTCAAGAGCTTGCTGAGCTTCTTGCGGATCAATATCATTACCTTTTTCCGCATCATTTACTAAAACAGTGATTTCATTTTGGCCTATTCTCGCAAAACCACCCATCAGAGCCATCGTTAACCATTCGCCGTTAAGGCGTATTCTCAAAATCCCTATATCCACAGCTGTAGCAATAGGAGCATGATTTGGTAATATGCCAATTTGACCGCTATTCGTAGATAAAATGATTTCTTTTACTTCTGAATCCCAAACAATTCGATTAGGGGTTAGTACACAAAGATTTAAGGTCATTTCTTCAAATTGCTCTCCATTTCTAAGTTCATAGCCTTCGCGGTAGCTTCATCAATATTACCTACCAAATAAAAGGCCTGTTCAGGAAGACCATCTAATTCTCCGGAAAGGATCAATTGAAACCCTCTAATGGTTTCTGCTAGACCAACATATTTCCCAGGAGAACCAGTAAAAACTTCGGCTACAAAAAAGGGTTGTGATAAGAAACGCTCAATTTTTCGCGCTCTTGCTACGGTTAAACGATCTTCTTCGGATAATTCGTCCAACCCCAGGATAGCTATAATGTCCTGAAGCTCTTTATAGCGTTGTAAGGTTTG